GTGGTAGGATTCCACTTCATACTGACGATGGCCGGGGGTTCGAATCTATCCCCGCCCGCAATCAATCATCCCTAAAGGGGTGGTTGATTCTCTCTTCCTGCAGATAATTTTTTTTTTCACGACCTGACAAGCCCACGCCTGTCTCGCAAGCAAATATTTTCTTCGGTATCAATCAAATAATACCATATGAAGATACAAGGAAGAGAGGCATTCTCCTTCCGCCTAAATACTTGGATGTAGCAGCATGGGTTGTCACTGCCCAACCCCAGCTGTGCATCGCGCGGAAATACTTATATCTCCTCCGGAATAGACGGGTGATCATTTTCCTAGCAAGTGATTCCGGGTGTGAAAAGACAAATACAAGCTAGATAGGAAAATGTCAGGATCAATTACCGAAGAAGATATAACTATTTCGTAAGTTGTAGAGACAGACTAGTTGGGGCAGCAGAAGCAGAACCGGCTTTTAATAGAAATCATTCGAAAAAAAAAAGTTCGCGTCACAATTTAATTTGAAGTGAGTCTAGAATAAAGTATTCCGTGTGATCCCGATAATGGGATCTATTAATATACCCGATAGGATTGATGCTAGTGCACGAATGATCATAGCTATTTCAATAGAACTTTTTGAAATTGATGGAGAAACTAATGAATTTTGTATATAAGTTGTGGATGCATCGCTCCTCCCATTCTTCCCAGTGAACATTAATTTAATTATTTTGAGATAGTAGTAGATAGAGATGACACTTGTGACGAGCGCTACCAGAACTGATGGGTACGAACCAGCTTTCCATCCATGCCGGAAGAGATAGAGTTTACCGAAAAAACCGGATGGTGGAGGGATACCCCCTAGGGATGGTGAACGTAAAACCGGAGAGAATGTTAGAACAGGATCCTTCATGTATAATCCCGCGTAATCCCTAATATTATCAGTTCCGGTTCGTAAACCAAATGGGGTGATACGAGCAAAAGTTCCCAGATTCATGAGTATATAAATAAACGTATAAGTTATCATACTTGCATAACCGTTCTCCGGGTCTGCAGCAAGTATTCCAATCATAATATATCCAATTTGGCTTATGGAGGGATAAGCTAGCATACGTTTCATGCTTATTTGAGTAACGGCAATTAGATTTCCTAATATCATGCTAGAAGTAGCCAATAATCCTACCACCATATGCCACTCATTAGAGAAATGTGGGAAAATTAGACCGAAGAGTCGCGTAAATAAAGCTGGAGCTGCTACTTTAGAGGTAACGGAGAAAAAAGCAACGACTGGTGTAGGAGAGTCAGAGTCGAAAAGGAGATTTTCTATCTTTCCGCTCATTCAGAACCGTGCATGAAATTCTTACTTCACACGGCTCTTGGTTCATAAGAGATTCACGACTGATATTGCTCCCAGAACCTTCCTCGTGTATGTTTCAAATCCATTATTCCTTGAATAATTCATAATTATTCAATATGAGGACTAATTGTTAACTTCTCGAAGAATCCCTCATCATTTGTTTAGATTACCCACCAGCAGTTTCGTCTCGAATTTTTTCTTGCTTGTTTGTTCTTCTTCATTTTTCACCGAAATCCTTTCAAGGACTAAAACTACTTGTTGAGTTGGTAGGCACACACGCCCGGCAGGGGAGACAAATTGTGACTTTTTTCGTTCCTAGT